TGAACTAAGAGCGCTTTCAAAAAGAAAATACTTTTCTACTCCTAACGTGTCTCACGTACGTATAGTATCCACAAATTCAAGTTATATCCCCATCTCCCCGCTACTGCCCATAAAGAAGAGAGAAGTAATAGGTAGGGATGACAGGATTTGAACCTGTGACATTTTGTACCCAAAACAAACGCGCTACCAAGCTGCGCTACATCCCTTTTCCAAATTGTTGTACAATGCCATTGTACACAATTCCTTTCTTGTTTTCCACATCGTAATTTTCTTCTATTTCTCTATCTATATAGAACTTTCTTGTCATTTCTTGTTTTTGGTCTCATATAATCAAGCAAGGATATATATCTAAAATCCAGTTGAATTTCAACTATAAAAGAAAGATTACTATTCCTTAGTAATGTATAGGAAGAAGGGGTCATCTTTTTCTTTTTTAGGGATAGGCAAATCTCGTCTATATGGTTCATTCTATATATATAGAATATTTATTCTGTTTTTTAGTTAGGAATCTCGCCTAAAGAAATACAAACGATCTTGGGCAAGAGTATCTGATCATATATGTATTCCAATAAGGAAGGAGGATTTTCAATGCGGGATATAAAAACATACCTCTCTGTAGCACCCGTGCTAAGTACTCTATGGTTTGGGGCTTTAGCAGGTTTATTGATAGAAATTAATCGTTTATTCCCAGATGCTTTGTCATTCCCTTTTTTTTAATTCTAGTTATTCCTGTGCGAGATATAGAATTCTTCGTGACATGCCAAAAATTTTTCTTCAATCCTTTTTTAGTATACGAAGCAAAAAGAAAGAAAAGATGGATTGGGTTGAACCTAAGAGTCATGAAAAATTTGGTAAATCTCATTTTGGAAGAAAACATAAATTTAATTAAAAGCCGTATCCAAGCTAAGTCAGGCCTCACAAATCCGAGCATAGAAAGAGGCTAGAGCCAGGCTTGCTAAGGATTTCGAAGCAAAATCCTTGCTAATTCGACAAAGATTGTATTCTTTAATTATTTCTTCATTTTTTATTACTTAATTTACAAATTTCAAAAATTTTGTATTCTATTGGATTTTATTCTTCTTTTTCGGATCCAATTCCAATATAGAAGAATAAAAGAACATGTATAAGAATTAAGTTAAGTCGATCCAAAAAGGAAAGGAGGTTCATGGGCAAGGGCAAAGATGTTAGAATCAGAGTGATTTTGGAATGTATCGGTTGTGTTCGAAAGGGTACCAATAAGGAATCGACGGGGATTTCTAGATATAGTACTCAAAAGAATCGCCACAATACACCCGGACAATTAGAATTAAGAAAATTTTGTCGTTATTGCCGCAAGCATACGACTCATAATGAAATAAAGAAATAGGAGCATCGTATTTTTGATTTTTCTAAATCTAAAGAACAGAAAGAGTAAGAACTTCTTATTTTCTTATTTAATATATAGAACATAGTCTTATTAGAATATAGTCTTATTTTCTTAATTTAATATATAGAATATAGAACATAGATAGAATACAAAATAGAAATCATCTGATTTTAGGTAGATATTATTTCATATGTATAGAGGTTTTTTTATATTTTTATATATAGTATATGAATCAAATAATATATGGACCAAAGAAAGACTACTTCTTCTGGATCTAAAATTAATAAAATAAAGAAATCCATTTTTTTTTTTCAAATTTTTAAATAAGGAATAAATCATGTATATATCTAAACAACCTTTTCGTAAATCTAAGCAACCTTTTCGTAAATCCAAACAAACTTTTCATAAATCCAAGCAACCTTTTCGTAAATTCAAACAAACTTTTCGTAAATCCAAACAAACTTTTCGTAGGCGTTCCCGAATTGGTCCGGGGGATCGAATTGATTATAGAAACATGAGTTTAATTAATCGATTTATTAGTGAACAAGGAAAAATATTATCCAGACGAATAAATAGATTAACCTTGAAACAACAAAGATTAATTACTCTTGCTATAAAACAGGCTCGTATTTTATCTTTCTTACCATTTCGTAACTATGAGAATGAGAAGCAATTTCAAGCCCAGTCAATTTCAATAATTACTGGTCCTAGACACAGAAAAAATAGACATATTCCTCAATTAACACAAAAGTTCAATTCCAATCGAAATTTAAGAAACTCCAACCAGAATTTAAGAAACAACAATCGGAGCTTAAGTTCCGATTGTTGATGTTTTATTCAAAAGGGTCAGACTCATATATAAATAAAGTAATCCAGTTTAGATTCTTGTGTTTGTTCTAAGAAAAGAAAGAAAAATGGGAAAAAAGAAATAGTTTTTTTATTTATTGCAACATGCTCGTTGATTCCTACCACTTAATCTTAATTTATTGTATCTTCCCGGAGTTCCCTCTCCGGGAATTTGGTTTTAATTATTCCTGTATATTACTTTATTTATCCTTTTAATTGATGGTCTTTATTTTATTGGAAATCGTGTAAAGATTATTTGGATTTAGTACAGCTACTTGTGCAAGCATTTTACGATTAAGAATCAATTCCTTTTTGTACAAATTGTGTATTAATTTACTATAACTATCGAAGACTTTATATATGCGTGTTGCTGCGTTTATCCGAGTGATCCACAAACGACGAAAATCCCTCTTTTGCCTGCCTCTATCTCGATGAGAAGAAACAAAAGCTCTTCTTACTTGTTGAGTAATCATTCGATTAAGTCTTAAATGAGCCCCTCTAAAGTTTGAGGCAAATGAACGCATTTTTGTTCGTCGTCTCCGAGCTATATATCCTCGCGGAACTCTGGTCATTGAATCAAATTAACTTTAATGAATAACTAATGATTTCTCTTCTTTTAACCGCTCTTTTTCCCATTAATAACAAAACGGATTATTCCGATATATAAAATATTAATTCCAATGGCTTTTGCTACTATAACCTTCCCAACCACGATTTTTAATTCTATCCCCTTCAGTTATTTCGCATAGAAATAACAAATTCTAACGATACTAAAAAAACAGTGGGTTCCATCGTTTCTATGGTTCCCTTTTAAACGGTGAGGCCCTCTCTATACACCGGAGCCCTTTCTTTTATCAAAAGATATTGTGAACTTGTATAATTCACATTCTTTGGCTCTACCTATCCATTATAGAGTAAATAGCTCTTTTCACAATAAATAAGAGTTATTCATACAGTGACGGTATTTAATTATGAAAGTTGGCTAAGTAGCTGACCCTTTAGTCCGTTCTTTTAAGATAAAGGAGCATAAGCCTTTTCTTTTTATTACTATTTCCTCCGCTTAATGGATAACCATTTGTTACCAATGGGGGGATTGCTTCTTCCAATCTAGATGATTGGATTTGCACCAAAGAAAACCATAAATTCCATATACCGTAAAAATCTAAGATAGAGCTTCTCTATCCTATTCATTGGTACCGATCATGGATACTTCCAAATTTGTCTTATTTGTTTGAACTCATGATCTGAACGAGTCGCACATACACCCTAGCACATGTTCCTCGACGCTGAGGACATCCCTTAAGCGCGGGCGTTTTTCTAACATTTCGTATTGGCTGTCTTGCATTTCTAATAAGTTGTTTAACCGTTGGCATGTCGTATGTATATAGAAAAAATGGATTGGTTTAGATCGATCTTAACCTGATGATTCATCATCATGAAGTATTTCTATTTTCTAAAAATCGCATAAAACCCGAATTTAGGTTTGAAATAAATTTACAAGAAATTCAGCCACTACCAATCCTTAAACATTTCTGGAAACCATACTGGATCAGTATCGCAGTGCTCGTCAATCATTTCATCCCCTACAATATCGACAAGTCCATAAGCTTTGGCTTCGTCTGCTGACATAAAAACATCCCTTTCCATGTCTTCGGATACAACCCAAAAAGGCTTGCCTGTTCTTAGTGCATAAACTCTTGTGATCATTTCGCGAACTTTGTGTAACTCTTCCACTTCTAGTAAAAATTCTGGTGTCCTTGCCCGATAATAAGCACTAGCAGGTTGGTGAAGCATAATTCTAGCGTGAGGGAATGCTATACGCTTAGTAGGTTCTCCTCCAAGCAGAATGAAGGAGGCCATGGACGCGGCTATTCCGAGGCATATTGTATATATATCTGGTGTCACCGTTTGCATCGTATCAAAAATCGCCATTCCTGAGATTAGCCATCCCCCAGGGGAGTTTATAAACAAAAAAATATCGCTAATTCCATCTTCTATACTGAGATATACCATGAGACCTGTAATATGATTCGTGATCTCGCAACGAATCTCTTGACCTAAAAAAAGTGTCCTTTCTCGATACATAACATTGTATAAGTCAACCCAAGTCGCTTCTTCATCTCCGGGAATCCGGTAAGGTACTTTTGGAACACCAATGGGCATATTAGATTAATATTATTAAATTTAAGTAAGAAAACTACACTTTAATATGGAAACTTAAGAATGGAAGAGAAAGAAAGAATCTGCAGTTTATTATCTTCATTTTTTTCTTATTCTATAAGAATACTATAGATTCTATTAATACATAGATTGAAATGATACCTAGATTGAAAAATTATACATATAAGGAAGGTAAGACAGATTGAATAAAGAAAAAGGAATCTGTGATTCGAATGATAAACAAAGAGGGATTAGGGATCTATTCTTCGTTTTTTGAAATAGCCCAAGTTACCCATTGCATATTGGCACTTATCGAGTATAGAATAGATCTGCTTCTCTTTCTTCTTACAAACAGAATTGGCTTCTTATTTTTAATGGAATGAAATAAATATTCACGCTTTCTGACACAGAATCCCCTAAAAGGGTTAGGTACATAGGATATGGATAGTCTTTTCCAATGCGATAAAATAAAACGACATCGTGTCTATTTTTCTTTGCTAAAGGGGTATTTCCATGGGTTTGCCTTGGTATCGTGTTCATACTGTCGTATTGAATGATCCGGGTCGATTGCTTTCGGTGCATATAATGCATACAGCTCTAGTTTCTGGTTGGGCTGGCTCGATGGCTTTATACGAATTAGCGGTTTTTGATCCCTCTGATCCTGTTCTGGATCCAATGTGGAGACAGGGTATGTTCGTCATCCCCTTCATGACTCGTTTAGGAATAACCAATTCCTGGGGTGGTTGGAGTATTTCAGGAGGAACTATAACAAATCCGGGTATTTGGAGTTATGAAGGTGTGGCAGGTGCACATATTGTGTTTTCTGGCTTGTGTTTCTTGGCAGCTATCTGGCATTGGGTATATTGGGACCTAGAAATATTCTGTGATGAGCGGACGGGAAAACCCTCTTTGGATTTGCCCAAGATCTTTGGAATTCATTTATTTCTTGCAGGGGTGGCTTGTTTTGGCTTTGGTGCATTTCATGTAACCGGTTTGTATGGTCCTGGGATATGGGTATCCGATCCTTATGGACTAACTGGAAAAGTACAAGCTGTAAATCCTGCGTGGGGTGCAGAAGGTTTTGATCCTTTCGTTCCGGGAGGAATAGCTTCGCATCATATTGCTGCGGGTACATTGGGCATATTAGCGGGCCTATTCCATCTTAGTGTCCGCCCTCCTCAACGTCTATACAAAGGATTGCGTATGGGCAATATTGAAACTGTACTTTCCAGTAGTATCGCTGCTGTTTTTTTTGCAGCTTTCGTAGTTGCCGGAACTATGTGGTATGGATCAGCAACTACCCCAATCGAATTATTTGGGCCTACTCGTTATCAGTGGGATCAGGGATACTTTCAACAAGAAATATATCGAAGAGTTAGCGATGGGTTAGCCGAAAATCTTAGTTTATCAGAAGCTTGGTCTAAAATTCCCGAAAAATTAGCTTTTTATGATTATATTGGTAATAATCCGGCAAAGGGAGGATTATTCAGAGCAGGCTCAATGGACAATGGGGATGGAATAGCTGTTGGATGGTTAGGACATCCCGTCTTTAGAGATAAAGAAGGGCGCGAGCTTTTTGTACGTCGTATGCCTACTTTTTTTGAAACATTTCCGGTAGTTTTGGTAGATGAAGAGGGAATTGTGAGAGCAGACGTTCCTTTTAGAAGAGCAGAATCCAAATATAGCGTTGAACAAGTAGGCGTAACGGTGGAGTTCTATGGTGGCGAACTTAATGGAGTAAGTTATTCTGATCCTGCTACTGTAAAAAAATATGCGAGGCGTGCCCAATTAGGAGAAATTTTTGAATTAGATCGAGCTACTTTGAAATCAGATGGTGTTTTTCGGAGCAGTCCAAGGGGTTGGTTCACTTTTGGTCATGCTACTTTTGCTTTGCTCTTCTTTTTCGGACACATTTGGCATGGGGCTCGAACCTTATTCCGAGATGTTTTTGCTGGTATTGATCCAGACTTGGATGCTCAAGTGGAATTTGGAACATTCCAAAAAGTTGGGGATCCAACTACAAGGAGACAGACAGTCTGATACCGCATTGCTATGGTATTTTTCACCTCTCTTTTTTGATTTGACATGGGAAACATCTCCTGTCCTTTCTTTGACTCTTTTTCTTTTTTATATGGGAAATGATCCCAAATGAGAAGTGAATAGGTGTGGAAGTTATAATTGTAAATAAACCACGATCGAATCTATGGAAGCATTGGTTTATACGTTCCTTTTAGTTTCGACTTTAGGGATAATTTTTTTCGCTATCTTCTTCCGAGAACCACCTAAGGTTCCGACTAAAAAATGAAATAATTTAATTGAAGTAAGAAGTCTCCCATCTGGGAGACTTCTTACTTCAATTAGTCCCCATGTTCTTCGAATGGATCTCTTAATTGTTGAGAGGGTTGCCCAAACGCGGTATATAAGGCATACCCAGTAAAGCTTACAAGTAAACCAGATATGGAGATGGCGACTAAAGTTGCTGTTTCCATTTTTCTAGAATTTCAAGATTACAATGGATCTATGAAAAGATCGTGTATTTACAACTACAACGGAATAGTATACAAAGTCAACACCAATGATTAAATAGAATTTATGGCTACACAAACCGTTGAAGATAGTTCTAGACCTAGGCCAAAACGAACTGGCGCAGGTAGTTTATTGAAACCCTTGAATTCGGAATATGGGAAAGTAGCTCCGGGTTGGGGGACTACTCCTTTTATGGGGGTTGCAATGGCTTTATTCGCGATATTCCTATCTATCATTTTAGAAATTTATAATTCTTCTGTTTTACTGGACGGAATTTTAATGAATTAGGTTTCTACTAACTAAAACTATGAAGTCATAGTTTTTCCATCCAAAAAGGGCCTTTCTGCTTTAAGCTCCGCATTTCTATACATTCTGGTAGTTCGACCGTGGATTTTTTTGTTTTGGTATCTCTGGAATATGAGTGTGTGACTTGTTAGAATTGATCCTATTGATAATACATAGAAAAGACCTGTTCTCTCTATCAAGATGATTCTAATTCGTCGGATATTATATTATTTATTCTAGTATCTGGAACACGAAATACATAGAGTGGATCAAGAAAAAAAAAATGGAACTATGATTCATACTCACTATTTAGACCT